ATGGATTTACATCTTTCATTAATGGCAATTTTTTGATGGAGTGAGTAAGAGCTCTGGGTGTCTGGTTGTTCGCTGTTCAAGAATTCTTATTTAGGCAGTTCATACCATCCATACCTAGTCTTTTTTTGATCTAAGATTTCAATTCTTCCGTGTTTCAGCAGTAGCATCTTGTTCCGTGGAGCTAAGGTCCACGGAACCATAGGGAAGAAAGCAGTCCACTCTGTTCCACTTAATCCCTATTTCATGGCCACCTACCTTTCCGGCTAAGTAATGGGAAAACCCTCTCCTGTTACATGAATCCAATTTTTATTTCATCCGGGAAAATCCAACCCTTTCTCAACAAATTCTTCGTCGTTTGATCCAATAGCCTTCCGTTACATAGGAAGAGGTTTGATAAATACTCATAACTCTCAGATAGAATCTTAGAACGGAAAAATTCATTAGATAATGAACTATTAGTTCTAAGCCACCTCTCGGACGAATCAAGAATTCGAAGTGCCTTTCTTGAACCAGCGGTAAACTGGGGACGAAGGAACTTCTTGGAAAGTAAAAGCAAGAAGCCCTTCTTTTGGTGTCTCTTCATCTGCAAAAAATTCTTGATGCAAAAACACAGAGACAAGGGGCTGATCTTTGAATAGGAAAAAGAGCGAACCCCGGGGTCCAAAATGGATCGGTTTGCTTGAAAAAGGCCTTGTTCTATGAAAAATCTATAACAACCCCGGACCGTCCTTTTGAAGATCTTGAAGCTCAGCCTCTCCGATATCGATACAATCAAAACAATCAAATAAAAAGACCAGGGGGCTCCATACTCTTGGAACCCAAACTATGTGATTGCATAAAGGCTCCTCTTCAAAGATAGAAGAAGATCCATTTTGCATCATATCTAAGGGATTCCTTGGTTCGGGCCGAAAAAGCAATGGCACTCGATCATTATCAAGCCGACTGGAGCCTTTTTCTGTCCGTGAGGATCCCACCACCACCAGAGCGCTTTCTACTTCTAATAGGCCCTGAACTAGATTAGAATCATTCTCAACAAGTTCGCAAGGAGCTCTCTCATTTTTGTCATCGGGCTCCAGTAGAGACCAAAGGTTTTGAGCGACCAATCCGGCAGAACAACTCAAAAGAAGTCTCGTCAACCTCTTCATGCTCGTTCCAAGTTCGAAGTACCATTTGTACAAATCAAAATGACCTTCGTTACACGATTTCTTCTTTCTATAGACAGATATAGGATCTATGGGGCCATTACTTAGAAGTAAATTTTGTGCAAGGGCCCTTCCTGTCTGATAGAAAAGGATCCCATGATCCGGAACCGGGATTACTTCGGAACGAAAAGCCTAAGTTTGCCTATGAAGAAAAAATGGAATTGTATTAGTGTCTAGAATGGATTGCTTCTGTGCAATACTAATCGAGAGGGCCTCATTGGTAAGTGCTGCAAGATCCTCTGTGGCTATAGACCTGAATCCTTTAATTTCCTTTTATAAGTGAAATCACCGAGTCTATGAAAGAGTGAAAAAGCGCTCTCGTTGTTGTGTACTACGAAGCCTTCGTATCTTGATGCATGTATTGAATCTATCTGGAGCTCTTAGAGCGGGATCCGCTTTTTGGGGAATATGAGTCGAAGCAATAACAAGAGAGGAGTATTTCTAGTGGAACGTCCTTCACAATCCCCAGAGAGAGAGTTCCGTAATCCGCCCCAGCCCAGGGTTGCGCTATCCTCCAGATAAATATTCTGAATGTTTGGAATCCATAATATGCAAGGAGTCACTGCTCTTACTAATTCGAATTGAAGGGAGATAGCAAGTAGGTACTGATCACAGTCATCCAGCCAAAGCACCCCCATCTACATCCGCGGATCATCCTCAAGTTCAACGTGGCAAATGGACTCAGGTAGAGTATTTAACTCAGCATCAATCATATCCTCAATAGCATGCCTAGACTCAATACCATCAAGACCACGTCTCGTATCCACCTCATCCTGATTCTCCATCTCGTCACCGTCACGAATATCAGGAATACGAAATTCATCATCCTCGGGAACAGGAGAATCAACCTCCTCCCCATCCATATCCAAAATAGGACCTGTATCAACATATTCAAACTTGCCACTAGAGTTATCAACAATATGCTGGATTAAGGGAGCGCGCCCCCACCTTTAAGGTAATAAGGGGGAAGTGGGTGTTTTTCGCTAGGGATTTGAACAAATAGGATCGTCCAGTTCCTACAGAACCTATCACTCAAATACCTCGGGGGACGGGCTAGAGCTAAACGTAGCGAACGAGGTGCGGGATGGTAAATGAAAACCATTAATCCCCCGCGAGGTTTGTGAAATTGTCTGATAATGAGCAAGGAATACCCGTCTTTCTGCTAAACAGGATGTATTGAACTCATAATCCATTAAATCCTTTTGCTGAATGTCAAATAAGTATCGTAAGAAAACGTCTCCCGGTTGTTCAATCATTTGATAACCAGGGTCATTCTTTGGTAAATGATCACTATGGGTCAGACTCAATAGAATTTGATCAATCCTTTTTTCTGTCGTTAAGGCGAGGTTGCCTCTGTCGTTCTCATCAATAACCACAGAGGTCAAGAGGAAGGATTCTATCTGATCATCAATCCAAACACCATATGCCTTTTCCCTTTTTCTTATCAATGAATAGATCTCTTTACTTGTATGACTTAGATGTCTCGTATTTATCGAAAAAGGAATTCGATCGATGGGATTTGGCATGATACTTAGGAGATCAATGATATCAATCTCATCGATGAGATTGCTGAGATTGATATTCAAATTGCCACCGACAGAAAGAGAATCCTTTCTTTCTTCCATAGCAACTAGAAAGAGACTCTTTACTTATTACTTAGCCCGAAAGAATTCAGTTCAGATGTAGGATAGCTATCCAGAAGTTTTCGCAACTCAATCGTGTATGATGGAATCATCAAAGATTTGACCTTTTTGAGCTCTGTCTGGAACTCGCCAAAGTCTTTGGAAAGACGGTAAAGATATATACAAACGAAATATCCAACAACAAGAAGAAGGGAAAGGACTGAATAGAGGAACTCCAGAGCATTTTGCGATCTCAGATGTGTCAAATGGTGACTCATTATTTCGATGAATCCTTTCTGCGGACAGAGGGAGATTGCGTAAACACGTACTCGAAATCTCCCTTATCCGATTCCTTTGCGGAAGAACCCACCTTTCCTGAAGAATTTGCCAAGGCCTAAGAGCATCCCTAATATCACCCAGAATATCAGAAAAAGGGGATAGAAACTTTTGACGGATACCTAGTCTGAGTATCAGCAATAGATCTGAAAAATTATCTAAAAACAGAAAAGTTTAATATTTGTACCCTGTAGAAGTGAAGAACCACGGCATATATGTTAGGGTTCGAGACATCTTTGAGAGAAGAGTTCGAAACATCTGCCCTTTCTCAACGCATTTCTTTAGATTTAGAGATTTAGACAACGGTTCCGCTTTTTCCTCTTTTCGGACGGTAAATCTTTTTCATAACATGAAGTGTAAATCAAACCCATGTTTGAATTGAAATCGGGATACTGATGCAAGTTCTCCCTTTCTGAATCAGATTAATTACTATCTGAAAGAGGGTGACAATAAGTTCTTTCAAAATGGACCATTTCCATTTGTCCCTCTGTTAGAGATGTTTCAGAAATGCCTGCGATCGAGTAAGGGGTTCTATCAACCAATGGACCGGATCGAGTTGGGAAATGGAAAGATATGTACAAGTTATACCTCTCGTCATCACTTTGTGAAAAATAGTATCGTTAGGTATGAATATGTTAGATACCTCTTACTCGATTGGTAAAATAGTATCTCTCTTCGTATTTTTTTACCGCCGCACAAAGCCATTTTTTTGTTGCGAATGAACAAGAGATTCAGGAATTGTCCATACAAAAAATCGTAATTATTGATACGAGCCTTTTCCACAACAAAAGGTAATCTTTTGTTATTTTGTTACAAGAAAAAGAGAAGTAATGTGGATTATTCAAGAATTGAAGTCGGTTTGCTTTAGAAAAAGAAGAACTTCTATGAAATGCTTGCACGGGATTCCTGTCTGGATCGTCAAATATCATTAAGAAATAGGAATCCTGGAATTAGGTTTAGTTTGGAAGGGATTAATCTTTGAAATCTTATCGAACAACGGCGGTGCTATTGTTTTTTGATTTTTGGGAAGTCTCATGATCAGCCAATAAGAAAGGTTTCCATTTTTTCAAATAAACTATTTGAAGCCCTATTGATTCTAACAACTGATTGCAGAGTTCATCCGTTGGACCCTTCAATTCATAGATGCGAATCTCGGACCTATGAATGGGAATATTCTCGCAACTTACGAAGAATTTCGGGAATAGCTTAGACAAAAACGAAAGAAACTTCTAAAAAAAAAAGACAGGTAACATCAAATATTTATATTGATGTAATCGAACCCAACCCAAGACTACTTCAAAAACCCAAGACTACTTCAAAACGGCTCTTCTGCTCAGAAACAAAACGTTCCAAATGTTCCTGGAAATTTTTGTCCCCTTTGACCATTTCTCTATATGCATTAGGGTCCCGACTCACGGATCCCTCGATAAAAAAAGGGGATCCAAGCATTTCTTTCTGTCCCTTTTCAAGCTCGATAAATGTTGGTTGACTATAGATTTCATTCTAGGCCTATGATTCAGAGTATCATTAAAAGGCGAAGGTAGAACCAATAAAGATTTCTTTTTCCACTCATCCCTAGAGAGGAATAGGAATACCTCACCCAGGGGTTGCTTTTGATCCAATCCGTAAGAATCAATAGAAAGGAGAAATCCCTTATGATACACCAGATCGGGCTCGGTTATTGATAGAGTGAATAGATCGGCCCTTTCTAAAAATATCTCTTCTGATTCAAAATCGCGGTCTAACCTGTCCCCCCTAGTCCGGTCATGGAATAGAGTAAATAAAAAAAAAATAGATTTTTTTTTACAGAATTAAAGCTTGTTGGAACTTTCCAGATCCAGTTCATTCTTCAGAACCCTATCACATTCCCGACTGATGAAATAGGAGAAATGGAGACGGTCTTTTTAAAATACGTAATTATATAGACTCTATTAAGGATTTCTTTATTTTCCGATCGCCTGGAAGGGACAAAAGAAAGATCTTGTTCTTTCTTCAACAATTTTGGATCTCTAGTGAACCTCTTAGTCTCAGTAGGATTCGAACTAAGATGACGCCCCATCTGTCAGAGAAAAAAGAGCGAAGGGCTCTTGTAGGATTCCCAAGAAATTCTTTGATTTCTTCCTCTCTTCCTTCAAAGGAAGGATGCCAAAGAATCGGTTCTTCTTTTAGTTGTTTACTCTTTCTTTGATTGATCAATGTGGGATATTCTGAATAATAACTAATAGAATCCAAATGATCCCTGAATTTAGCGGAGGAACCTTCCAATCCAATTGGCTAGAATCCGTTCCTTGAACGAAACTCGATCTTGTGGAATCCTATTGAATATTTGACGACTCAACCTTGCTAACCTTGGTTACCAACCGCACGTTGTTTAACCAAATCCAACGATCTCTCGATATGTTCCTCAAAAAATCCGATTCGTGCGAATTCTCCCCCCAACGAATCGGGAGAAAGACGATCAAAGAATTCCCACCCATCGTCCTTGCGTATCGGAGCATGCTGTATAGGGTATACAAAAAGAAACTCCATATATTGGATATTTTTCTCTTTCACGGAAATCTTAATTCCAGCGACGTTTTGATTAGCTATCTTACAACTAGAATCCCTCCTTTTTACGATCCAGCTCCTCCACCACGGCGAGCCCCACTTAGATTCAGGCATGCTGCACTTTTGAGTTGTCGGGAGAGCCCCAGCGTTCTCTTTCGGACCCAGGAGGGGGCTCCCAGAAATCTATCTTCCTTTTGGAAGATAGATTGTCGGAAGAATCCACCTATTGATATTGGAAAACTCGCCAGATTCTTCCAATGTCTCATTGCTGTGTCCAATGGGATTCATGGAGAGCGTAAAAAGCCCCGTCAAATAGAGATTTTTTCTTTCGACCATACCATATTACGACGGCTCATCCGGTATAGAAGGAATGCTGCTAAAAATAGTAGGGAATTCCTCGTCGTGAAATATCGAGTCTTTCCCCGCGAGTTGCGTGAAAATAGGATAGTCCAAATTCGGAGATCCCAGAGTTTCAAAAAGCGTTCTTGGTGGAAAAATAATGTGAATGAAAGCCCTCACTGAATTCAATAATTTAGAAATGGATTGGGCTTTATTTAGAATTAGAACTCATAATTCATAATAAGGGCCCCCTCCTATACCTATAGGCGATATGCTATCCGTTTGTTTCTTTTAATGAAAGCATATGAGTAGTAATAAATCTGAACCCTCTCTCTATCTGGATCTTTCATATTACGGAAATACCTGGGATCTTTCTCAATTCGAAAATACAGGATTTGAGCCCTATCATAAAAAAAGAATACAGAATACCGCCCCAATTGCATTGATTTATCCTAAAGATTTTCTTTCAATTGGAATTTGGTTATTCACCATCCATGTACGAGACTCCCCTCTAAGCATCCATGGCTGAATGGTTAAAGCGCCCAACTCATAATTGGCGAATTCGTAGGTTCAATTCCTACTGGATGCACGCCAATGGGACCCTCCAAGAAGTCTATTGGAATTGGCTCTGTATCAATGGAATCTCATCATCCAGAGATAACGAATCGGTGTGGTATATTCATATCATAATATATGAACAGTAAGAACTAGCATTCTTATTGAGACTAGAATAGAACCCATAGGTAAGAAAGTGGATTTATGGATGCAATCAAATATGCAGTATTTACACACAAAAGTAGTCGATTATTGGAGAAAAATCAATATACTTTTAATGTCGAATCAGGCTCAACTAGGACAGAAATCAAATATTGGGTCGAACTCTTCTTTGGTGTCAAGGTAATAGCTATGAATAGTCATCGACTCCCGGGAAAGGTTAGAAGAGGGGGACCTGTTAGGGGACATACAATGCATTACAGACGTATGATCATTACGCTTCAACCGGGTTATTCCATTCCACCTCTTAGAAAGAAAAGAACTTCAATAAAAAAAAAAAATACTTAATAGTATGGCGATAGATTTATACAAAACTTATACCCCGAGCACACGCAATGGAGCCGTAGACAGTCAAGTGAAATCCAATCCACGAAATCATTTGATCTATGGACAGCATCGGTGTGGTAAAGGTCGTAATGCCAGAGGAATCATTACTGCAGGGCATAGAGGGGGAGGTCATAAGCGTCTCTACCGTAAAATCGATTTTCGACGGAACAAAAACGGCATATACGGTAGAATCGTAACCATAGAATACGACCCGAATCGAAATGCATACATTTGTCTCATACACTATAGGGATGGTGAGAAGAGATATATTTTACATCCCAGAGGGGCTAAAATTGGAGATACCATTGGTTCTGGTACCGGGGCTCCTATAAAAATGGGAAATGCCCTACCTTTGAGTGCGGTTTGAACTATTGATTTACGTGATTGGAAGTAACCAATTAGGTTTACGACGAAACCTAGAAATCGATCACTGATCCAACAGGAATCCCTCTATAGGACTATAGGATAGACCTCAACAGAAAACTGAAGAGTAACGACAGCAAGTGATTGAGTTCAATAGTTCCTTGTAAAAAATTATTGACTCTAGAGATATCGTAATATGGAGAAGACATAATGAATTGTTTTAAACAATGACAGAAGGGCCCCTTCTTTCAAATCGAGAAGGATGAGTTATTCACATTTCATTTGATGGTCAGAGGCGAATTGAAAGCTAAGCAGTGGTAATTCTAAGAATTCCCCTGCGTAGAGTCTCCTACGTTACCCGTAATATGTGGAAGTATCGACGTAATTACATAGAGTCATTCGGTCTGAGTGCTACATGAAGAACATAAGCCAGATGACGGAACGGGAAGACCCAGGATGTAGAAGATCCATCTGTATCGATATCATCATCTACATCCGGAAAGCTGTATGCTTTGGAAGAAGCTTGTACAGTTTGGGAAGGGGTTTCTTTTGATTGAGCAAAAAGAAGAATCTACTTCAACCAAGATCCCTTTAGGCACGGCCATACATAATATAGAAATCGCACCTGGAAAGGGTGGACAATTAGCTAGAGCAGCGGGTGCTGTAGCGAGACTTATTGCAAAAGAGGGGAAATCGGCCGCATTAAAATTACCTTCTGGAGAGGTCCATTTGCTAGCCCAAAACTGCTCAGCAACAGTCGGACAAGTGGGCAATGTTGGAGTGAGGCGGAAAGATTTGGGTAGAGCCGGATCGAAACGTTGGCTAGGGAAGCGCCCTGTAGTAAGAGGATCGGTTATGAACCCTGTAGACCATCCCCATGGGGGTGGCGAGGGGAAAGCCCCGATTGGTAGAAAACAACCCGCAACCCCATGGGGGTATCCCGCACTCGGAAGAAGAACTAGAAAAAGGAAAAAATATAGCGATAATTTGATTCTTCGTCGCCGTAGTAAATAGGGGAAGGATTTCATTTTTTTCATCGTCGATAAAAAAGGTTTCCATTTTTTAAAATTTATTGAATTATCAAAATGAAACCTTTTTTCTTTTGTTTTTTGAATGGAAATATTAGTAATAATAAGGAGTAATTCTAATTATGGAAAATAAAAATGGGGTTTCTTCGCGAAACCGCGGGAAACCCGAAAACGACCTGTTTTTTTTACACGAATTGTTTTTTTCTAGTTTATCAGAATTTTTTGGGTATGGGCAATCCGGGTATGAGCAATTAAAAACCTATCCGGGGGATTCCATCATCAATTAATTTCTGTTGATAAACAAGAGTTAAAAGACTATTTCAGGAGCGTTTTCCCCAAGCTCGAAAGGAAAGAGCGTGAGCGTCTAAAGAATTCCGTTTTGTATTTTTTTGAAAATTCCTTTGAACAGTTTGAATCCCTTAAGGAATGGATTTATGACGAGAAGGATTGTTTCGACTTCTACATGAACGGATTTCTTCCTAACTTCCATGAGCTCCCAGAGGAATGTTGGGAAGACTTTCGTAAATACTTTTTCATCTATTTTCAGTGCTACAAAGCTTTTTTAGATGGGAAAGAAAAAATGAATGAGGGATAGAGGATGTTAGATTAGATTTCTTTTTTCTCCTGGGACCCCTGAGCTCCAAGAGCAACAAGTTCCTGGGGGTTTTTGTTCTTGAAGTCATATATAAACTTCTGGTTAGGGTGGATCTAAACCAATCCATTAAGTCTATTATTTAGCATGCCAACTACTAACCAACTTATTAGAAACGCAAGACAGCCAGTCAGAAATGCTACGAAATCCCCCGCTCTTAGGGGGTGCCCTCAGCGCCGAGGCATATGTACTAGGACGTATGTGCGACTCGTTCCATTACGTGGACTGGGATTAGGAGTTGTCCGCTATTAACGAGTAGTAAGGAAGAATACTTAAAAACGAACAAAATCTCCTATACTTTTACTTCAGTCTTAAATTTATGGTTTTTCTATTGGTTCAAATCCAAGCACCCCAATTTTGCATTTAAGAGGAAAAAGAAAGCCCCGCTGGGAGTTGGAGTAAACTCTGATCCCAGTAAGCGGGGGAAATTCTATTTTAAAAGCGGAAAGAGTATACCTCTGTTCTTGCAAGAACGGACTAAGAGGGTCAGCTACCTAGCGAATCTTTCTAATTAAATACCGTTACTGTATAGGCGGGTCTTCTTGGGAAAGACCTATTACTGAATAATTTATAGGTAGAGCCAAAGAGTGTGAACCGTACAAGTTGCCACTAGGATTGATTAAAGCAAAGAGCGGGCTCCGGTGTATAGAGGAGACCTGCCCGTTCAAGAAGAAGAAGTAACCATAGAAACGATGGAACCCCCTATTTCATTATCGACTTATTTCTATTTACCCCTTTTTATTATTAAGTCTTTTTGATACTTGGTATCAATAGAATTTTTTATTTCAAGGTGCCATGCCTAGAAAAAAAAGAAAAAATAGTGGTCAGGAAGGTTATAGTAGCAAAAGCCATTGGAATTTTTATTTTATGCATTGGAAAAATACGTTTTGTTATTAAGAAACTTGGAGAGGAAAAAGGGTAACTTAAAAAAAAAAGAAACCCATTAACATTTCGAACTCATATGCAAATCAATGGTTGGGCTCCGAGAAAGCCCGATGAAGAGGGCAACGAGCTTCGTCGTTGTTTTAATGAATGTATCGAATTGTATGGACAAGCGAAATTTGATCAATTACAAAATCAATTAAAAACCGGGACCTTTAACACAGATGAGTATTTGAGAAAATACTTTGATAAAGAGGATTTAAGACAATTTTTACAAAAGATTTTTGCTCCCGGAAACCCCAAGCTGCAAGGGGAATATCTGGAACGCCTTAATAACTCCTTTATGTATTATGCAAAAGAGTCTTTAAGGCTTTATCTGAAACACATAAGTAAGGCGGATGCTAAAGAAATCGCCATGAGCGCCTTTCTTCCTAAATTCGAGGGGCTCCCGGAGGAGGATCGCCAGCAGTATCGAGAATTTTTTTTTATATTTTTACGCTGCTATATGAATTTTATCGAATGGAAGTATGGTACATGAGAAATCGAGCAGGAATTCCTTGATCATTATATTTTAAAATTAAACAAGAGTTAAAAGACTATTTCAGGAGCGTTAACGGATTTCTTCCTAACTTCCATGAGCTACCAGAGGAATGTTGGGAAGACTTTCGTAAAAGCTTTTTCATCTATTTTGAGTGCTACAGAGAATTTTGAGATTTAGATGGCAAAGAATAAATTAATGAGGGTTGGGTTAGAGTAGGCATATTAATTTTTCATCGTCGATAAAAAAGGTTTCCATTTTTTTCAAATTTATTGAATTATCAAAATGAAACCTTTTTTCTTTTGTTTTTTGAATGGAAATATTAGTAATAATAAGGAGTAATTTACATTGTCCCGCTCATTTAAGAAAAACCCTTTTGTCGCGAATCATTTATTAAAAAAAATAGAGAAGCTTAACGCTAAGGCCGAGAAAGATTCCCTAAAAACTTGGTCGCGGGCATCCACCATTATACCTGCAATGGTCGGATACACCATTTATATCCATAACGGGAAAGCTCATTTTCCTATTCCTATAACAGACTATATGGTAGGTCATAAATTGGGAGAGTTTGTACCTACTAGAAGTTTTAATAAAGAGGATGTTAAAAGCAAAAGCGATACTAAATCGCGTCGTTAATAATTCGAAAAATGAATATAGATGAATATAGATAATTGTCGTTGATTAGTGAGAGTGAGAGGTCCACTTTATGAAAAAAAAAAAGACGAAGCGATATACGGAAGTGTCGGCTTTGGGTCAATATATTTCGATGTCTGCTAACAAAGTGAGAAGAGTAATTGATCAGATTCGTGGACGCTCCTATGAAGAAACACTTATGATACTAGAATTCATGCCTTATCGAGCATGTTATCCCGTTTTAAAATTGATTTATTCCGCAGCAGCAAATGGTATTCACAATATGAATTTTGACGAAAAAAGCTTAATCATTAGTAAAGCCGAAGTCAATGAGGGGACTACTGTGAAAAAATTAAAACCTCGGGCGAAAGGACGGGGTTACCCGATAAAAAGATCCACTTGTCATATAACTATTGTATTAAGGGATATAGCCTTAAATGAACAATGAACAATATATCTGTAAACCGTCGGCACTAATGGATTAGAATGGATTAGATAAATAAAATAAAAATAAACACACCAATATGATATGTATAATATGTTTAGTAGTGAGGAATTATGGGACAAAAAATAAATCCACTTGGTTTCAGACTTGGTACAACCCAAAATCATCACTCTATTTGGTTTGAAGAACCAAAAAAGTATGGCGAGGGCCTACAAGAAGATCAAAAAATGCGAGACCGCATTACGAATTATATAGACAATCATAGAGTCTCCCCCCTTACAGATTTAATTTCACGCATACAGATTGAAAAAAGCATCGATTCGGTTCAAGTAATAATCTATCTGGGATTCCCCGAGTTCTTAATAGAAGGTAAATCGCCCGAAATCAAAGCCGCAAAAATGAAAGAGTTAAAGGGAAATGTCGAAAAAGTACGTTACTCCGGAAACCGAGACCTGAAGATTGTTATTAGAAAAGTTGGAAATCCTTATAGAGACCCTCAAATTCTTGCCGCCTTTCTAGCCGACCAATTAAGGAAGAGAGTTCCATTTCGCAAAGCAATGAAAAAAACTATGGAATTAGCCGAAAAAGCCTATGCAAAAGGAATTCAAGTACAAATTGCAGGACGTATTGACGGAAAAGAAATTGCACGTGTGGAATGGCTTAGAAAGGGTAGAGTTTCTCTCCAAACTATTCGCACTCAAATTGATTTTTGTTCCACTACAGTTGGAACGATTCATGGGGTATTAGGCATAAAAATTTGGGTATTTGCAAATAGGGAATCCTAAAAATGGACCTGTCCTTTCCCTCGATACTATACAAGGATCTATTCAATGATAGAAGAAAAAAAAAGCTTTCGCTCTTTTCAAATTTCAAAAAATGAAGAATTCAATTCGAATTCTATTTTATAGGGTTCAATAAAAAAAAATTAGATTAATCATTTGATTTCATTTTTATGCTTAGCCCAAAAAGAACCAAATTCCGAAAACAACATAGAGGAAAAATGAGAGGAGTAGCCTCTCGAGGCAGTTGTATTTCTTTTGGTAGATATGCTCTTCAAGCACTTGAACCCGCTTGGATCACATCTCGACAAATAGAAGCGGGTCGGCGAGCAATGACAAGAAACGTACGCCGCGGCGGAAAAATTTGGGTGCGTATATTTCCCGACAAACCGGTTACAGTAAGATCTGCAGAAACCCGTATGGGTTCGGGGAAAGGATCCCCCGAATATTGGGTAGCTGTCGTTAAACCGGGTAGAATACTTTATGAAATGGGCGGGGTGGCCGAAAATATAGCCAGAAAGGCTATTCAAATTGCTGGATCAAAAATGCCTATACGAACTCAATTCATTAGTAGGGATAGGGATGTAGAACCAAAAGAAGTTAGGGATGCAAAAAAAGAATTGCAGGTTTTAAGCACCTTAGTTAATAGAAATAAAGGCAATAGCAGAGGGGAGGAATATGCAAAATAGAACCAATAGGAACCCATGGGTTCCCTTTTATACGTCTCGTGCTTTTTTTCATAAAGCCGCGGCGTATATTCAAAGAGTTATACCAGTTATAAAACAGAAGCTAAATGTGATCTTTGTCCCCGTTAAAGTCTTCTTTTCACCCCTTGCCCACTTGGCATTTGATTATGTTTTCCCTTTTCTAGAACGCTATGGCCATGTGATCATAGTGTCCTTTATGATCGCTATCTTAGCGGTAATATGCTACTTTTTAGTCAAAGTTATCATTTTCTTACAAGACGACCTTATTCCATTGTACAAAGCTGTACGTGATACAATAGATGAGATAGAAAAATACATAAATGATATGTTCAATTAAGTTTTGAAGGATATATTTTGGAAGTATTAATGGAGAGCTTTCAGAAAGCTTTCTTTGGAATGGAAAAATATTTTTTTTTTACTTGGACTTTACCCTTTCAACTTCAACGAGAGGGGGAAAGTCCAACTCGTTGAAAAAGCGGAAAAGTGATATGATTCAAGCTCAGACCCATTTGAATGTGGCGGACAACAGCGGTGCTCGGGAATTGATGTGTATTCGAATCATAGGAACTAGTAATCGACGATATGCTCATATCGGGGACGTTATTGTTGCTGTGATTAAGAAAGCAGCGCCGAAAATGTCTCTAGAAAGATCAGAAGTGATCAGAGCTGTAATTGTCCGTACCCGTAAAGAACTCAAGCGTAATGACGGTGTAATAATACGATATGATGATAATGCTGCCGTTGTCATTGATCAAAAAGGAAATCCAAGGGGAACTCGCGTTTTTGGTGCAATCACCTACGAACTGAGACAGTTTAATTTCACAAAAATAATTTCACTAGCGCCTGAAGTGTTATAAGAAGCTTTTGAAAAGGAAACTGTGATATAGTATAGCGTTTTTAAATAAAAAAGATTCACCAGTATAGTAGATTGCGGCTCAGGCATATACCCTTCAAAAATAACAAAAGGAACATGTTTATTATATCCTATATCCAAATTCGGAGGAATTTTCGTTTATCATGAGCAAGGACACTATTTCTGACATATTGACCTGTATACGCAATGCCGACATGGCTAAAAAAGAGACGGTTCGGATAGGATTTACTAAGATCGCCGAAAAGATAGTTCAAATACTTTTACGAGAGGGATTTATCAAAAACACAAGGGAACATCGGGAAAACAACAAATCCTTTTTGGTTTTAACCCTACGCCATAAAAGGAATTGGAGGAGAAACTGTAGAACTCTTTTCAATTTAAAACGAGTCAGTCGGCCCGGTCTACGAATCTATTCTAACTATCAAAAAATTCCTAGGATTTTGGGCGGGATGGGGATTGTAATTCTTTCTACTTCTCGAGGTATAATAACAGACCGAGAAGCTCGCTTAGAAAGAGTGGGGGGAGAAATTTTGTGTTATATATGGTAACCCCTATGATACACAAATGGAATCCGGAGGGCCTTACGGCGCAATAAAAAACCTTTGCTAAAAAAAAAGACTTTTTAAAAAGACTTTTCGATGTTCAGAGGGTGGGGATGATGAAATTAATATGACTAAAAAGGGTATATCTCTGAAGGTGGAATTACTAATACGTTTCCCAACGCGAAGTTTCGGGTCCGTTTACTTCAGGTCCGACAGGGATTCGCTTTTAGCTTCTCTTTCAGGAAGTATATGACAGAAATCTCTATATAGATACAGCTATAGCACGCGAAGATAGAGTCAAAGTTTAAATAAGTCGTTACGGCTCAGGCTGGGGGGTCTAATTTCTGGATTCGCCAGAACGGATTCGGATGTGTAAGGGGGCTTTTGAACTTGAGCACTCCCCTCGTGGG